TGATGGATTCACCTTCTGAAACAAGAAGTTCTGGTCCTGGAGGTATAATATCAACCACTTGACGTCCTTCTGATGCATCAACTATGGATATTTCATATCCCCCCTTTTCTTTACGTGCTATTCTGCTTACTATACCAGCAGATGTAGCATTATAAACTGTATTGTTACTCTTGCTACCATCAGGATAAATCTGACCCCTTCCTCTGTTCCCACCTACATATATGGGATATTTTAAGAAGTGAACGTCTTTTTTCGTCGCAGGGTCGGGGGAAAGAATAGGAAAGACGATTTCACTATATTTCTGACCGGGAACAGGACCTATCACAAGAATATTTCTTTTATTAGGACGATAACACTGAAAAGAAAGATTGCCCATCTTTTCTTTCATTTCGGGAGAAATACGATCAGGGGGGGCTAATTCGAATCCCTCGGGTAAAATAAGAACAGCTCCTACATTCAAAGCTCCTTTTTTACCATTAGCAAGAACTTGTTTCAGTTGCATATCATAAGGAATTCGAACAACTGCTTCAAATACAGTATCAGGAAGTACAGCTTGCGGAACTTCAATATCCACGGGCTTATTAGCTAAATGGCAATTGGCACATACAATTCGTCCAGTTGCTTCTCGTGGATTTTCATAACCCTGCTGTGCAAAAATGGGATATGCATTTGAAATAGATGCTCGAGTTATTACATATATCATGATCGATACATAAATGGATCGAGTCATCTGTTCTTTTACCCAAGAAAAAGTATTTCTATTTTGCATGGTCCAATCATTGATCCCCGGAATTTCTACAATAAATTTGATAGGTATCTAGTAGAATTCCCTATCCACAAGTTTGCCATTGTATTGATTGTACTGAAAGAATTGTACTATAGTAAGAATACCTTGAAGTAAATAAGGTAGAAGTATAAAGAAAAAGATCTAATAAATTCTTCATTCATTCATTGAATGATAAATTACTACAAGCGAAGGAGATACACGATTTAAAAAATGGAAAATCCAATATTTCACAATTGTATCTAGAATCACTGGAAAAGTGGAAACAAGACCAGATATAATCTGATCATTCTGAGCCAATCCAAAATCGCTGTAGATCGAACCAATCATTAGTTCCCAACCATGGGTCGAGTGAAATCCGATCCATAAATCAGTAACTAAAAGAATCGAAAAAGCTTTGATTGTATCACTTAAGTTATAGAGAAATTCCTGAATCCAAGAATTTAGAATGAAAAGTTCTTCATTACCCAGAAAAAAATAACCACTTAGAATAGCGAAACAGATTAGATTTGTAGAGAAATGCAAAATGATATGGAAATGAGATTCATTGTGTTTTTGGACCAATTGTATTGTTTCCTTGTGCATTCCTATACGAATCCTTTGCATATGTGTCTCCGAGTACTCCTTTATCATCTCGTCCAACAGGAATAGTTCTTCTAATTCCAGAAATTTTTCTAGAACATTTTTCTCTTGAATATCATTCAAAAGGATTTCGGATTGCCTGGTATTCCACCAATTAATAACCCAAGTTTCTAGACATTTATTAAATGAGAGAGAAATCCACCAGGGCAAAAAGAGTATAGACACAAGATATGGGAGGGAAGCCAATGCTTTCTTTTTTTTCATTCTGTATCCATGATGTGAATTGTTAATGAACCTGTTTCATTTGTCGATTCTATCTGAGATTTCTATGAAGCACGAATTATATAACAAGAGCCTATAACTCTAACAAGAAAACAAGAATAAGGTATCGAACCTATGAATCTTTTCCTATTTTTGTTTTTGTGTAAGAATTGAGTCTTTGGATCTAGAATAATCTAGAATAGAACATAGAAGAAGGGCCCTTTTAAAATGAAAAAAAAAGAAGTAAATATTATTTCCATATTCCAGAGATCACAATTAGGCAAATTGTAACCAATTTTCCCTTCATTTATTCCTTTCGATGAAGACTCGAAAACCCATTTGAACTAACGAATAGAATTTGGATTGAAAGACGAACCCTACCGGAACCGGATCCTTTAATTCTTTTATTTCTATTTTGAATTCGAAAGATTTCACTGTCTAACCGCAGCGCGGGGATAGGGTATCAATTCAAAGGCCTAAAAAGAGGAATTATTTTTTACGAAAACAAAAGACATGTTAGGATATTTGATGAATCTATAATTATTAGACCTTTTACTAGTATAAAGAGTGAAGCTGGACACCATGTGTATGCGTATACAAAATAGTTTCTATTCTCCTTCATATATTTTTTTTTAATATATTCTATTTGATTAGTTATATTTTTGATTAGTTATATTAGATTTTATTAATATTGTTCCATATACGTCCTCCTGCTTTTGAGATGTATTAAGTTCCTTCTCTCATGCTGAGATTTATTCTTCAGTTCATTTCAAAATACTTCAATGGGTACGCGCAAGAAATAGGCCAATTCGGCAGCTTTTTGTTCAATTTCTCGTGGAGTCAAATTCTCATCAGTACGGGTCAAGGGAATAGCTCCTTGGCCCCTGACTTCCATATAAAGAACACGGCGAGGAAAAAGACCCTCTCTCACCTCCATTCTGATTGATTGGATATCTTTCAGAAAGAAACGAAGGAAGACGCGACGATTTCTTCCAGGAAATCCCCAACGAAAAAGGGACATTATCCCTTCTTTTCTATCGAATTGGTCATAACCACTACCTACATTCCATGAAATTGTGCACCACAAATAAGAACTAATGAATAGACCTGCGATCCCATAAAAAGACATCACGATCCCTTGTGGGAAAAAAAGAATTTGCTGATAAGGAAATACGGATATCATATTTTTACCAAGATAACTGGAAGTTCCAACCACTAAGAATCCTAGTGAACCTAAAAAAAGGATAAAGGCCCAGCAAAAATTACTTGTTTTTCGAGACCCTGTTATAAGTTCTATCCATATATGTTCTGATCGCCAGTTCATACTATACTAGATCCAGTTGCATTCGATTGGAATTGAGAGAATAATCCAAAAGGATTTGACTCGACTTTTATTGCTTGATCCCGAAGTAACTTTCATCAACTAGCAGCATTCCGACAGGAACTCTTAGGAATAATTGGTTAGATAAATTGAGTTTCTATTTCAAATATTTTTCAAAAAAGATTTGCTGATCATTTTGAATTTAATCATTTAATTGATTAAGCTATAACCGCATATACATGCATTAATGCGTATATTATGCATCGGCATACATAACAAAACAACTCTTCCATTTGTTTTCGGAAAAGCCACATATCATATATCCTACCATATTACATTAAAAAAGTATCTGTATGATGATCCAGTTTTGAAATAAATTGATGAGATTTGGTCCCATCATATTTAGACAATCTTATTTCTTTGGACATAAAGAGATAAAGAAGCCATTGCGATTGCCGGAAAAACTAGGGCCACTACAGGAACAAAAATAGAGGGAAGGTTAAAATCTATCATAGAATGGGTACCTCAATTTCATATTTGTACCTATTATAATTATAAAGATATCTTATGATAAGTCTATCTATTAGATAGAATATTAAGATAATATTAATATGAAATATTTCATAACCAATAACGAATGTAGAACTCAATGAAGTGTACCTATTCCTCTTTCTACACGAATATTTATGAGAATCCGCTTTAAGAAATTGGATTCTTCTTCTCCCATCTTTATCTTCATCGTCTTTCTATCTTTCCTTTCATCAAAACACCTTTTTTTCTTTGAAAGGAAAGATAGAAAAGAGTTTCTTATGAGTTCCCGACTTTAACCAATCTTATCCAACAAACAGGGATTCCTAGTGAAAAACGGGGATTTTCGCTAAATAGAAAGAACTTCTGTATTCTTATTATTTGTTATTTGAATATTTCTATTTTCTTTCTTTGATTTGAGATTTCTTATTTCTTTTTATTTAATATTTTCTTTTCATTTTTTCGATATCTTTTTTTATCTATTTTTCGTTGTTCTATATATGAATATGTCAAAAGGACGGAGAAATTTATTTTTATTTCCCGGATTTCTCGGAAGGAGAAAGAAATTCTTTTTTATCTTGTCAATAGAGGGATGCTTATTCCTAATCAGGAAGAGAGGTAGAATAAAAAAGGGATCCGGGTCAAAAAGTCATTATCCAAAACTTCTAACTCTTACTACATTTATAACGGATGTCTCCAAAGAAAATACCATCTTCTTAGTTTTATTTTTTTTTCATTATAATGAACTAAATGCGTATGCGCTACAAATAAAAATAACTGAAGCTAGTGCTATACTTCCATTTGAAAATGAAGAATTTCAATCTTTTTTTTTAATCTTGATTCAAGGGAAGGAAACCATGTAGCTGAAATAACTCATTCAGAACACCTTTTAAAGGATTACGTGGTACGATTGGGTCGAATAAGCCCTTATCGAATAAATACTCAGCTACCTGTGAACCGTCGGGTACTGTCTTTTTCAATGTTTGTTCAATTACTCTTTTACCCGCAAACGCAATGTAGGCATTAGGTTCAGCAATAATGATATCTCCCAACATACCAAAACTTGCTGTAACTCCGCCAGTTGTAGGAGATGTAAGGATTGATACATAGAATAACTTTTTATTTAATTGATAATCATATAAAGCAGAAGATATTTTAGCCATTTGCATCAAGCTCAAACTCCCTTCTTGCATGCGTGCTCCTCCAGAAGCACACACAATAATGACAGGTAGAGATCGATTAGTAGCATACTCGATCAAACGGGTGATTTTCTCACCTACTACGGATCCCATACTACCTCCCATAAACTGAAAATCCATAATTCCCATTGCTATGGGAATACTATTTAGTTGACCTACGCCCGTTTGAACAGCTTCAGTTAAACCCGTTTTTATTTGATAAAAAGAGATGCGATCTATATAAGGTTCTTCCTCTGAATGAAATTCAATGGGGTCCATAGAAACCATATCTTCATCCATAGGTTCCCAAGTGCCAGGATCTATAAAGAGTTCGATTCTATCTGAACTACTCATTTTCAAATGATATCCGCAGTGTTCACAAATATTCATTTTTGAACTAAAAAATTTTTTATAATTTAATCCATAACAATTCTCACATTGAACCCATAACTGTTTGTATTTTGTATTTATATCGAAATCATTAGATCTTTCTATTCTATTGAAAGAACTACTACTAGTTTTGATACTAGAATTTCCACTTTCAATACTACTTAGATTTTCCGTACAAATGAAACTAAAAATGTAACTGTCGATACCACTGTAAATGTCACTATTGATTTCAAAATGAAGATAACTATCAATGCAACTATTAATGTGATTATTCCAATTAGATTGAGTATCATACATGGAATAATAATAGTAGTAATTACTACTATTAGACCCACTATTCAAATAACTAGAAAAAAGAATCTCTAGTTCACTCAAACTAGCATTGTCAATATCAAAAATCTGATTTTCAATATCAAAATATACAGAATAAGTGTCACCATTACTATTTCTAACTAAAAAAGTATGATCAGAGATCAAACTCCAAATATTCCTGTTATCAAATAAATAATTTAGATAATTAATATTACTGAAACTATAACTATCCCAACTAGGAATCTTTTTCTCCGCATCATTTAGAATAGTTTCTTCACTTCCACTGGTATGTCCAAGAGCATCAAGACTATCATCCATTGATTTACTTAGTCCACATCTATGTTCTAACTTCTTGTTAGACAACATAGAATTTAACCAACATTTTTCCATAGATTCTTTCTGCCCCCTATTTGATAAAAACCTAATACTAATAGATGAATAGTCATTCGATGAAGAAAAAATCATTTTACTATTTTTTTTTCTTTTTATTTCTCATCAGAATTCAAATGAAGTATATGATCCAATAATTCAGATTGTTAATGAAAAACGAGCAAGTCTTGAAAAGAAAAGATTCTCTTTTTGAGGAATCCGGTGAATCATTTCAATATTATGATAGAGATTATGATAGAATCTTTTCCTCAAAAAAAGATATATGATATATAAAGTATAAAGACAGGTTTTTCTCATGTAAAACTTTCAATTCTCATCAAAAAGATACATAGTTGTTTCTTCCCATAAATTAAAAATGAATTATCGTCTCGTAGAATCTCGTGTCATATAGTCAAATAAGAAAATGAGTTTATATTACAACAGGGAACGAAAAAGACAATAGGGAACGAAAAAGACAATATACAGGATAGGGGTATAAGGAATCCTTCCCTTGGCTTGATCTATGGCCTGAAACTAAAGAATATAAAAGGATCCACCAATCCAATCCCAAGGATCCATAATTCAGCCTATGGCTCCAACAATAAATAATAGAATAGATAAGTTGTTTAGTCTTCCTTCGATCTTATTTTCTTATGTTTAGATTTTGTATATACTTGTATATTGTATTGTATATCGTAAGGTCTGTACATATAAAAAAAGATATATGTAAATACACAAAGACCCTCCTAGTTCATAGTATAGTATTAGTATAAGATGTTTATTCTTTATCCGATTTGGCCCAATCTTTCTTTTTTTGAGGAAAAGATTGGGCCAAGTTTCATTGCAATCAATTAGGAGAACAAACAGGAATTGCTGAATTATACGCGCTTATTTTGTCTATATATCTAGCTTATCCACTGGCTCGAACTCGAATGTGATCTCTTTCCATATTTCACAAGCAGCGGCTAGCTCAGGGCTCCATTTGCTAGCTTCACGAATAATCTCATTACCTTCACGAGCAAGATCGCGTCCCTCATTACGAGCTTGTACACATGCTTCTAAAGCCACCCGATTAGCTACTGCACCGGGTGCATTTCCCCAAGGGTGCCCTAAAGTTCCTCCACCGAACTGTAGTACGGAATCATCCCCAAAGATTTCGGTTAGGGCAGGCATATGCCAAACATGAATACCCCCTGAAGCCACGGGCAGAACACCTGGCATAGAGACCCAGTCTTGAGTGAAAAAAATACCACGACTTCGATCTTTTTCAATAAAATCATCACGTAACAAATCAACAAAACCCAAAGTCATCTCACGTTCCCCCTCCAGTTTACCCACTACTGTACCACCGTGAACATGATCTCCACCAGACATACGTAATGCTTTAGCTAGTACACGAAAATGCATACCATGATTTTTCTGTCTATCAATAACTGCATGCATTGCGCGATGGATGTGAAGAAGTAGACCATTGTCGCGGCAATAATGAGCCAAGCTAGTATTTGCGGTGAACCCCCCAGTTAAGTAGTCATGCATTACGATAGGAACTCCCAATTCTCTGGCAAATACCGCTCTTTTCATCATTTCTTCACATGTACCCGCAGTTGCATTCAAGTAATGTCCTTTAATTTCACCCGTTTCGGCTTGCGCTTTATAAAGCGCTTCGGCACAAAATAAGAAACGATCTCTCCAACGCATAAATGGTTGTGAATTTACGTTTTCATCATCCTTAGTAAAATCAAGTCCACCCCGTAGACATTCATAAACCGCTCTAC